TTTTTCGAAAAAAACCGGGGTACATTACCCCAAAATGTTCCATCTTCCTAGAAAAGTGGATTCGTTCCAGAAAGGTTCCAGAAGATGTTAATGGTAAGCAAGAAGATTGTTTACGAAGAAACAACAAGAGAAATTCATATTCTGATACATAAGAGTTATATAGGAATCGAAATAATCTTTTATTTTCTTTTTTCAAAAGAAAAATGGATTTCATTGAAGTAAGAAGACTATTCCAATTCGAATAGTAGTTGAGAAAGAATCGCAAAAAATGCAAAGATGGAACATCTTGGGTACGGTATTGAAGGAGTTGAACCAAGATTTCCAAATGGATAGGATAGGGTATTTCTATATGTGATAGATAATGTAAATGCAAGAATTTGTCTTCTAAAAAGGGAAATATTGAATGAATAGATCGTAAATTCTGAAACTTTGGTATTTCTTTTTCTTTCGAACAAGATAATTCTCGTAGCGAGAATGGGATTTCTACAACGATCGCAAACCCCTCAGATAGAATTTGAGAATAAAACTCAGAATAAAAATAATTGTTACAATCCAACAATCGATCTTGGTTAGGGTGATTAACCGAGTTAATCCAAAAATTCTGCTGATACATTCGAATAATTAAACGTTTCACAAGTAGTGAACTAAATTTCTTGTTATTAGAACTAACAATTTCCGCAGGTTCGGAACCATTTAATCCATAATCATGGGCAAATGCATAAATATACTCCTGAAAGAGAAGTGGGTAGACAAAGTATTGTTGACGAGATTTCTGTTTTTCTGAATACCCTTCAAATTTTTCCATTTGTATTTCTACTTCAATCAGAAAGAAGAAGCATTTCTCGGTTTATCGAATGATGATACATAGTGCAATATGGTCAGAACAGGATGTTGCATTTTTTAATACAAACCCTGGAAAGAAAGGGAGTCTAATCCACAGATCTTTTTCCGCTCCTTTTCTATCCAATTAATTTATGTTTGTTCTAATTACAAAAGAGAACAGAACAAACCTTTTATTTTTGCAGGCCAATTGCTCTTTTGACTTTGGAATAGAGTCTCTTTATCAATATACTGCTTCTTTTACACATTCAATCCATAACCTCTCTTTTCAATCTATAATAAAGAATAATTAGGATTTCTAAAAAAAACCAAGGGTCCACTCATAGGAAAACCCAACCTTTCCCCACATCTGGCACTAATCTATTTTTAACGTCTAATTAGATCGGGGAATCATTCCAATTAAGAAGTTAAGCTCGTTGCTTTTTATTTTACCAGAATTGGAGCCAGGCTCTATCCATTTATTCACTAGACCCAGAAAATCATAATTTTTTTATTCCATTCAAAAAAAAAAAAGAAATTGATTTTATTACGACATGCTATTTTTTCCATTCATTACCCTTGAGGATCAGTCGTGGTCTTCTAGACTCTACCAAGAGTCTGGACAAATTTGTTGCTTCATCCAAATGTGTAAAAGATCATAGTCGCACTTAAAAGCCGAGTACTCTACCATTGAGTTAGCAACCCAGATAAAATAGGATCTTAGATACGATCGAAATCCAAAAATCAATGGAATTACACCGCACGCTCCTGTCAAAACATTGAACTAGTAAGACAAGACATAAAAAAAAAGATTTTATCGCCCATTAAAAACACTTAAATGCCAAAACGAACAGGTCCGGTTAAATTTCACTAAGGTTAAAAAAAGAGCGGCCCCAATCAAGTTAGCTATTTTTATTTCTTAAAAAAAACTAATCTTGTATGTGTATGAAAGTACATGCAAGAGGGACAACCCTATCATTTATGCGAAGTGTAGACAGAAAAATCTAATAAGGAGTGAGGATAAAGAGACCCATCTATCTACAAATTCTATTTGTTCGATAGACCTTTGTCAATGGAAATACAATGGTAAGAAAACAAATTAGATAGAAAAAGTAAATAAAAGAAGCACTTATGTTGGATTGGCACGACATAAATCCAGTCAAAAATAGGACTAAGAAGGAGGTAAATTGTGTCTAAATAATTAGACAACGAGGGATACTCGCGACCCTTTCCTACTTTATTTATTCATTTAGCTCTTCAATTAACTCAAAGTTAGTTCTTTTTCTTTAAAGAATTCTGCCTTCCTTAAAATATCATAAACAGTTCTTGTAGGTTGAGCACCCTTTTCAAGGAAATAGAGAATAGCTGGAACATTTAAACAAGTTTGATTCTTTATCGGATCATAAAAACCTACTTTTCGAAGATCTCTTCCTTCTCTTCGAGATCGAACATCAATTGCAACGATTCGATAGACAGCTTATTGGGATAGACGTAGATAAACAAAGCCCCCCCCCTAGAAACGTATAGGAGGTTTTCTCCTCATACGGCTCGAGAAAATGATTCGCATTTCTGTCTATAATAATAGAAATTAGACTATGGCTTGCATTAATTTCCTTACAGAAAAAACAAATTTCATTTATACTCATGACTCAAGTTGGCTAATTTTGACTGACAGACTTCAAAGGAAAAATCCTTCAAAATTTTTTGAGTCGTCTCTAAACTCTTTTCTTTGTCTCATCTCGAAGGAATTGACTTTTATTCCTTATTCTGATCCAATTCTATTGTTGAGACAATTGAAAATTGTGTTTACTTGTTCTGGAATCCTTTATCTTTGATTTGTGAAATCCTTGGGTTTAGACATTACTTCGGGAATTCCTATTCTTTTTTCTTTCAAAAGAGTAGCAACATACCCTTTTTTCTTTTTTCCTTCGGTAAAGCATTTCCCTCTTCTATAGAAATCGAATATGAGCAATTAATTCTGATAAACTTTTAATTGAAAGAGTTTTCCCAATCTTCCAAAATAGGACTTTCTTCTTATTTTAACCTTTCAATTTCTATATTAAGGATGGACTGACAAAGTTGGCCTAATTTATTAGTTTTCACTAACCCTAGATTCTTTCCCTTGATAAAAAACAAATTCTGTCCTCTCGAGCTCCATCGTGTACTATATTACTTACAAACAACCCAGCACAAATTAGGTTCGGGACGAATAGAACAGACTATGTCGAGCCAAGAGCATTTTCATTACTATGGAAAATGATGGATAGCAAAATCCACAATCGATCGTGTCCTTCAAGCCGCACGTTGCTTTCTACCACATCGTTTTAAACGAAGTTTTACCATAACAAACATTCCTCTAATTTCATTGCAAAGCGGTATAAGGAGTTGATCCAATATGGATGGAATCATGAATAGTCATTGGTTTATAGTTTTTTGTACACTAATTAAAACTTGCTATCTATAGGGAAATATGGATAAAAGAAATAAGTATTTATCGAGAAAGACTCCGTAAACAAAAAGATCCAATTTATTTAAACCCATATTCTATCATATGAATGAAACATAGTTCGAAAAAGACGAATAAAGAAGTTTGCTTAAGACTTATTTATTATTAAATTTCGACACTCAACGGAGGGCTCGAGATGATCAATCTTGAAATAATAAGGATCAATTCTTCCCCAACAAATAAAGTATTAACCTCCAAAAAAGTTTAATTAATTTAATTACTATATTAGAATTAGATTAATAATATATTTTTCAGTACCAAAAACAATTAACTATTAACTAAATAAACTATTCCAATGAAAAGATTGGAAGTTTTTGGTAGTTATAGAATTCTCATACTTCTTCGACTCGAATACCAAAAGAAATAAAAAAATTAAGTAAAAAAACACACATTTCGTGTAAAATAAAATTAAGATCTTTGCTTTTACTTGTAGCATTCTTTCTTTTACCTATAAAGAAGCAACTACAAATCAAAAATAAGAGAAATATTATTTTTTGAATTCATTCTATCCAACGAGCAGTTCTTAACTTACCCTTACCTGAATGGCTCATTCTGGATATTTAAAGAATCACAAATCGAGATCGTTTTCGCTTAACCAAAGAAGTAAAAAGGACCCTTTTTAGTAAATAATATAATAATATAATACAACAAAAATATATCTCCATCATAAAGAGATAGGTCTCATTTTTTATACAGTGTTTTACATCAAGTTTCCCATTTTTTCAATTAATCCCAAAGTCGAGTAGACAGAATATATGAATTTCTCTCTAATTCTCACATTCCATTGATTTAGAAATGGATATTTGCAAATAAGATAATATCTAAAATACAAAAGTTTTAAGACCTGTGCTGAAACAAAAAACTTCCTACTCTTTAATCTGGCCATGAAACATAGAATTAGGAAACCTCCCTTATTTTCTTTAATAAACTTTTGTCTCGTGCGGAGTACAATACGATTTGATCTTTCATTTCATCAGAAAAAATCTGGGACGGAAGGATTCGAACCTCCGAGTAACGGGATCAAAACCCGCTGCCTTACCACTTGGCCACGCCCCACTTCGGGTTTTATGCGACACTAATAAACACTATTTAGTTTATTTGTTATTCGTCAATCCCACTTCAATTACATAAAAAATCACGGATATTATCTTGCTAGTATTCTAGACATGCAGATAATATAGAATCAAAAAAATGCATTGATCATTACATGGAATTCTATTAAGATATTATATGAAAGTCGAATTTCTTCCATTCTCATTTGAGAGTGCGAATACAAGGAGGTATTTTTCGTTTGGGAAAGTCCGAAGAAAAAAGAGTTTTGAATCCGCCTTTTCCCTTAGAAAAATAACTCAATCAAAATCCAATTATTTACTCTACAAGAACGAAATGCTTGTTATGCCTAATATACTTAGTTTAACCTGTATCTGTTTTAATTCTGTTCTTTATCCGACTAGTTTTTTCTTCGCCAAATTGCCCGAAGCTTATGCTATTTTCAACCCAATCGTGGATATTATGCCTGTCATACCTTTATTCTTTTTTCTATTAGCTTTTGTTTGGCAAGCTGCGGTAAGTTTTCGATGAAATCTTTACTACTCTGTCTGCCAAATTTCTGTCTGCCAAATTGAATGGCGTATTCATTCAAAAAAAATTAAATAGATAAAAGCCGAGAAGTCTTATATTATGAACCTTTGATTCTAAAATTAAAATTTTTCTACATTGAATGTATAGCTGCAGCAATAAATTTGGATCAGCCTTTCTACCCCCTGCACCTACGTTGAGCAGGTACCTTTAGGTACCTCCACAATACCTAACCTAATTTTTTATATTGATAAAAGTTCTTATTATAAAAAAATTCTTGCAATTTTTTTTCAAGAATTAATTTTTGCATTTTTAGGTGTCAAAATAAACAAAACCCATCCTAGTGGATCTGTGTGGTAAGAAAAAACGGGTAATCTATTCCTTAAAAAAAAATCTTGGAGATTATGTAATGCTTACTCTCAAACTTTTTGTTTATACAGTAGTGATATTCTTTGTTTCCCTCTTTATCTTTGGATTCTTATCTAATGACCCAGGACGTAATCCTGGGCGAGAGGAGTAAAAATTCAAATTTTTTTGGAATTTTTTCTTACTAATTGGATTTGTTTCGTACATTTATCTATGATAAAATCCGAGGGTCAGAATTCCTTCCAATTCGAAAGTCCCAAATGATCCGAGGGAGCGGAAAGAGAGGGATTCGAACCCTCGGTACAAAAAAATTGTACAACGGATTAGCAATCCGCCGCTTTAGTCCACTCAGCCATCTCTCCCCGTTCCAAATCGAAAGGTTTCCGTGATATGACAGAAGCAAGAGAAATAATGATTGCAAAAAATCCTTCCTTTTTCTTTCAAAAGCCCCTAAAAATTATATTGCCAATTCCGTTTTAGTTATATTCTTTTTTCTTAATCTTAATAAAAAAAAGAAGGAAATTCTTGTTTTTTCTTTCTAAAAACCAATATTAGCTGAGAGACAATCAGATAGATTTTCTCGTCAGCGGGCATTTCCATATAGGATTTGATATAATAAAACAAGCAGGTTATATAAAAAATAAAAAACGATTTTTTTTTGATTATTTATCAACAAAGCAAAAAGGGCTCTTATCAAACCCACCATAAAATCAAATCAAACCCACAATAAAATTGGAAAGAAAGATAAAGTAAGTAGACCTGACTCCTTGAATGATGCCTCTATCCGCTATTCTGATATATAAATTCGATGTAGATGAAATTGTATAAGCAGATTTTTTTTATTTCCTTAGACTTAGACCGCGCAAGGAAAGAATTTTTCGCTATTTACGATTTCATATTCTTGTTACTAGATGCTCTATAGGAATAAGAAAAAATAGCAACCCCCTTCCGCTACACATAAAAATTGATTTCTAAAGTCCTTTTTTTTTCAGAATCCTATTTTTGTTCTTCCACCCATGCAATAGGGAGCAAATGGTAAAAGAGGGGTTACTTTTATTTGCATTTTTCCCTTAAATAAAAGATAGGCTTTGAAATAGGAGTCATGGAATAATGCTGAATTCAAATGTTTATTTCTATAGTATAAAGTATAAGAAGTATAAAGTATAAGAAAAACAAATCGAATCCAATTCATGGATTTACCACAACCTCGGTTGTGACCCCATAGATAAAAAAGAAAAATTTCTATATTCGAGACCATTGAAAAAGGGCATTGAACGAGAAAGAAATCGTCCACAGATAATCAAACTATCATATGCCTTGGAAGTGATATGAGGTGCTCGGAAATGGTTGAAGTAATTGAATAGGAGGATCACTATGACTATAGCCCTTGGTAGAGTTACTAAAGAAGAAAATGATCTGTTTGATATTATGGACGACTGGTTACGAAGGGACCGTTTCGTTTTTGTAGGATGGTCCGGCCTATTGCTCTTTCCTTGTGCTTATTTTGCTTTAGGGGGTTGGTTTACAGGGACAACTTTTGTAACTTCTTGGTATACCCATGGATTGGCTAGTTCCTATTTGGAAGGTTGTAATTTCTTAACCGCGGCAGTTTCTACCCCTGCCAATAGTTTAGCACACTCTTTGTTGCTACTATGGGGCCCGGAAGCACAAGGGGATTTTACTCGTTGGTGTCAATTAGGCGGTCTGTGGACTTTTGTTGCTCTCCATGGGGCTTTTGCACTAATAGGTTTCATGTTACGCCAATTCGAACTTGCTCGGTCTGTTCAATTGCGGCCTTATAATGCAATCTCATTCTCTGCTCCAATCGCCGTTTTTGTTTCTGTATTCCTTATTTATCCACTGGGGCAATCTGGTTGGTTCTTTGCGCCGAGTTTTGGCGTAGCAGCGATATTTCGATTCATCCTCTTCTTCCAAGGATTTCATAATTGGACGTTGAACCCATTTCATATGATGGGAGTTGCCGGAGTATTAGGCGCGGCTCTGCTATGCGCTATTCATGGGGCGACCGTAGAAAACACTCTATTCGAGGACGGTGATGGTGCAAATACCTTCCGCGCTTTTAACCCAACTCAAGCTGAAGAAACTTATTCAATGGTCACTGCTAACCGCTTTTGGTCCCAAATCTTTGGTGTTGCTTTTTCCAATAAACGTTGGTTACATTTCTTTATGCTATTTGTACCCGTCACCGGTTTATGGATGAGTGCTATTGG